TCCGTACGACGGGAAAAATTGCATAGATTTTCTATCATTTTGGCGGCATGGCCGAGTGGTAAGGCGGGGGACTGCAAATCCCTTTTCCCCAGTTCAAATCCGGGTGTCGCCTGATGAACAAAAGACTCGAAAGATCTTCTTCTGTTTTGCTGATATAACTCGCCGAAGTATTGTCCAGCAGAAGCAGACTGTTGGGTTGGTATTTGTTTGATTCGAAGCATCCGGCTGGGGATTTTCGAATTGATTGTAAATCCTAGCATCTAGGATTCAAGGAAATATTCTAATGGTAGACGAGTTATCAAGACTTCGCGATTCCCTTCTACTAATCACTAATCATTGTACTACTAATGCAGTGCCTAATGGCTGGACCTTAAATTAGATTGAAGAGCCTTAGAATTCAAGAATTCAATTGGGGGGGACAGAAGATACTTTATATACGGCGGATGCCCAAGAACTTCTGAGTCCTTGGGTATCCAATCAATATTCGATTGGATGGATAATTCACTTTGAATTCAAATTCTAGTTCTAGTAAAGGGCAAAAGCAAAAAGAGAAAATATTTCTTTTCGGCAACCCCTAATCAAGAATATACCGTCTCCCCACTCTTTCACAGAGAAAATGAGGAAAGGGTACGAATTAGATCAAATGGCATTTTAGATAAGGATTATCCGCTTTTTACTTATGAGGATCAACAAAAAAATAGGCCTTATTATTCCTACATGTTCCATTAGGAACATTCCCTCGAGATGTTACTACGTATTTTGCTTATGTTTCATCTTTCCTGATTGGAAATCGTATAGGAATAGGAATTTTTTTATAGAAATGGTTTATCAATAGTGTTCGATCAGAATCCCCTTTTGACTCTGCACCCCTGATTCCGCTATACTATTATTAGTGAGGAATGATGGAATAATTCCTTCATAGTTATAGAAATAAGGGGACATAATTCACATGGATATAGTAAGTCTCGCTTGGGCTGCTTTAATGGTAGTCTTTACATTTTCCCTTTCACTCGTAGTGTGGGGAAGAAGTGGACTCTAGGGGTATTACTAATTGAGTTGGGGAATCAAACTGTATCAATTGTTTTCTAGATCGTTCTGCAACGCGTTTTGAACTATTTCAAATGAAAATCAAAACATCTTCATTTCGAATTCCATTGGATTCGAATGAAGTAATGTATTATATGAATCATATTCTTTCAATTAAAGAGATATTTCGTTAATTCCTATCTTTGTATTTGGAAAGGGATCCAAATGATAGGAAATTTAGTCCAATCTAATTTTTCCTAAATTTTCTATTTCAATCAACGAGCTCTTACCAGGCTTATAGATGGATACTAAGGAAGACCAGACCCTTTTTATTTATTATTTTATTTCTTTCCCTCTTTGAAGAAGTCGTTTTGTTAAGTGTATACGCACTTTCTATAAGAAATGGTATAAACATAGCGGTTGTCTAACGAGATAATATAGATAAGAGGATCTTCCCTCAGGCGAGTCGCATATCGCGCATTTACCGACTGTTTTCTAATTTTAGAAATTGGATTTATGCTTTATCGACTCACATTTATATCATGGTTCAGGCGTTAACGTTAAAAATCGGTGAGGTTTACTCTTCCTTTTCGAACTCCGAGAAGTGCCCGTGAAACTCCTGTTGATGGTTCAATCAATTACTTCTTCGGAATGCTCGCTAATGATTTATTTTATTAATATATGACCCTATCGTTTTTCCTTCATTGATTTATTTCTTTTTATAGATACCGAGATTCCTATTTCATATTGAAAATCTGAAAAATTCTAGTAATTGGAATCATAAGACATAAGAGTAAAAGGATTATTTCAGATTCAAATACAAATAGGTGTAGCAAATAAATAGAATTGGGTGCTATGTCAATTCCATATATGGAATTGATATCCACATTCACATATATAATATTGTAGATTAATCTATATTAAACCTCTACCTTTATTTTTATTCTAGAATACAACTTTATACATTACAATAATACTAATAATAGATCATATGGTCGAAAGATTCATCTATTTCTTTCTACCATACGATCTATCTATTAGAATACTGCCGATTATAGTCCGCTTATTTCATTTAAGACACGAAAATTGGAATCCTTTTCATTTTATTTCATCAATTTTTGATAAGAACTCAGAAGTCAAGTTTAATTCAAATTGCAAATTAATGATTAATTAATTAATCATTTTGACTGACTGTTTTTACGTAAATGATAAGTAGAAAGGCGGTAGGAACTAGAATGAATAGTGCAGTAGCAATAAATGCAAGAATATTTACTTCCATAATCCAATCTTTTTTTTTTACTTTTTACTTCGCAATAACTCGGGATTTAATCCCATGGAGATGATAAACCTTTCACCTGTAAATTCAATGAATAAATTCCCTCTCAATCTCGCCGGTTTTGAATCGGATCAATATCATGAATAACAATATCTGAACTATCAAATCAATTCGTCGTCGAAAATCGAATAGTATAAC